AAACCTATACCCAGAACTCCCATTAGTAGAAAAATTGAGCCCCCTGCCGTGTACAAAATAAATTTTGTAGCCGAGTACAGACGTTTCTTTCCCCCCCACATCGATAGAAGTAGATAAACGGGAATTAATTCTAACTCCCACATGATAAAAAAAAGTAAAAGGTCGCGAGAAGAAAATGATCCTATTTGACCACTGTACATTGCTAACATCAGGAAATGAAATAATCGAGAATCTCGAGTAACAGGCCAAGCCGATAAAGTAGCTAAAGTGGTGATGAATCCCGTTAGTAAAATGGGTCCTATAGAAAGTCCATCTATTCCCAATCTCCAATGGAAATCAAAAAAGCGGATCCATTTATAATCCTCCAATAGTTGGATTAATGGATCGTCTAGTTGGAAATGATAACAGAATGTATAGACCGTTAGAAGGAGTTCTAAAATACATATACATATCGTATACCACTGAACGACCCTATTTCCCCTATGGGGGAGAAAGAAAATTAAGGAACCCACAGATATTGGCAAAATTACAATTATTGTTAACCAAGGAAAAAAATTCGTGGTAAAGACAAGATGCGCTTGGACCAGAAAAACCCGTGCTCAAGATATTTTTATTTTTGAGCACGGGTCTTGTCGGTAAAAAAAATAGAATGGATTAATAAAATGGATTCAAGTAGAGTTTATTGGAACGTATCAATAAGCTAGACCCATACTGCGAGTTGTTTCAGCCCCTAAATAAACCCGAACGCTCAAGAAATCCGTTGGACAGGCAGATTCACATCTTTTACAACCAACGCAGTCTTCCGTTCTTGGAGCCGAAGCAATTTGTTTAGCTTTACATCCGTCCCAAGGTATCATTTCTAATACATCGGTCGGGCAGGCTCGGACACATTGAGTACATCCTATACATGTATCATAAATCTTTACTGAATGTGACATTGGATCTATACATTTTTAAACGTCATAAATTTTCGACCTAGTAAGCTTATAAACAAATCCTATATTTAGATACCAGGTAAATCAACAAGTTATCAGAACTTTTCTAATCAATTTACTTCTGGACTGCTTTATTATAATTTATTATATATTCTAATTTATTATAAAAGGAAGGGCCAAAATACTTGGATTTCTTATGTTTTTGCAGAGAGGATTATACCTTAAATTCGAATTTCTTTAGGAATATTTGAATTCCTATGATTAATACTACTTATTCAACAAATTCGATTGGTTAATACGAGTTGATTTTCGATTACGATAAATTGATGAAACAATAGCCGGCCCAATGGCTGCTTCAGCGGCTGCAATAGCTATAACAAAAATTGAAAAAATATCTCCCCTTAATTGACGATTATCAAAAAAATCAGAAAATGTTACAAAATTGATATTAACCGCATTCAATAGAAGTTCAAGACACATAAGGGCTCTAACCATATTTCGACTTGTGATCAATCCATAGATACCGATAGAAAATAAATAGGCACTCAAAACAAGTACATGTTCGAGCATCATTAAGCAACTCCTTATCAATCTCATTCATTTCAATCTAAATAACAATTCAATTGATTTGATTGAATCACATATAACAAGCATGGAATATTTTAATTGCTGATTTTTTATTGACGAGCTACAGCAATTGCACCTATTAAAGCAACTAAAAGAATTATTGAAATGAGTTCAAATGGAAGAAAAAAATCCGTTGATAAATGAATTCCAATTTGTTGACTATTGCTTATCAAATCTTGTTCTAGAACCTGGTTTGATCTTGTAGTCCAAATAATCCCGTACCATGACGTATCTGGAATAGTAGTAATTAGTGAAATAAAAAGACTTGTACAAACCATCGAAGTAACCCCATCCCCAACAGTCCAAAGGCGAGAATCTTTGTAATATTCTGAACCACTCATGAACATCACAGCAAAAAGAATTAAAACATTTACAGCCCCTACGTAAATAAGTAGTTGCGCAGCAGCTACAAAATAAGAACTCAATAGAATATAGAATAAGGATATACAAACAAGAACCAATCCTAACGAAAAGGCAGAATAAATTGGATTGGGAAGTAATACCACTCCTAGACCTCCTAAGATCAGACCCGATCCCAGAAAGACTAAAAGAAAATCATGCATTGGCCCAGGTAAATCCATTAAAAAAAAAATAAAATAAAAAATCAAAATATTTCATGACTTTATTGACCTGACCAGGAAAAAAGAAGTAACTCCATTTTTTTTATGTTTATGATACTTCTTAACTTTAACTTAATTAAATAAATGAAAATAGGTGTGGGTGGGTTGATGTATATAGTCTTATTGGAGCCCTATCATTCAATATCTGGAAGAAGAGTTTGAAAATATCTATTTTCAAATCATTACTCTAATATAAATATAGAAATAGATTTTGAATACAAATTAAACGACAAGTTTAAACAATTTTTGGATTGATCAAGGAAAGCCTTATTTTTATAGATCCAAACTAAACCTTAATTTCATTTATTTTAAATTCTT